TAGGCAAGTGAATTAGTGGGTGTGAAAAGAGCAAGAAAATACTTTGGATACAGACTCATGAAAGTCTATAAATGCGCAGGCATTCAATCAATATTAGATTGAATGGGTAATTGGCTTTTTTAGAAAAAAGTGCAAAAAGTCTTTCTTTTTGCACTAACCTCGAGCCAAGAATTAAATAGGCTATCCCCCGATTGGTTCAAGAGTGACAATCGGGAGTATAGTCAAAATTAAATCAAATTAGGAAAGACAGGGATGAATGATTTCTCTTCATTCCACATTGTTTATGTCTTTTACTTATCAAGATCAACAAACGAAACAATAGATTTTCGTTTCTATGGGTTCAATTAATAACATTCCCGTACTACTTCCAAGAATGGCAAGGCCTATTTTGTGTAGGCTTAATGGTTCCCATTTCTACTATAAAAATCATATAAAAACTTGTTTGAAGTGTATTTAGTGTATTGATTTATGAATAGTCTTGGGTCAGAATCCTTTTTGACTGTTCACTATTGATCCACTATTATTAGTGAACAATAATGGACTAATTCCTTCATATTTATCGAGATAGGGGACATCATTCACATGGATATAGTAAGTCTTGCTTGGGCTGCTTTAATGGTAGTCTTTACATTTTCCCTTTCACTCGTAGTGTGGGGACGAAGTGGACTCTAAGTACTACTAATTAAGTTGATGAATCAAACTTTATCAATTGTTTTCTAGATAGCTCTGTAAAGCGCTTTAAATTATTACATTTTTTTATTTAATTCAAAGTTCCATTGTATTCTGGTCTGGTATAGTAATGTACTATATGAATAATACCCTTTTTTCAATCAAACAGATATTTCAACAATTCTCCTGCTCGTATTCCGAAAGTAAAGGGGAGACAGAAAGAGATTCCAACCGAATTCTTCCTAAACTGATAAACCAACCAAATTTTACCACATATATCGACAATGAGTAAGAGGGGATTCCCTTTTATTTGTTTCCTTTCGTTTTCAAAGATAAAGTAGTACTTTTTTGAAATGACATAGATACGCACTTTCGATGTTCAAGCATTTTTACAACTCCTTTTCGAAATCCGAATAAGTTCCGTTCCCATAGAACTCCTTGAATTATTGGTCAGTGGTGTAATCAATTACTTCTTCATAATGTCAAAAAACGACTAGGTTTTATATATACCCATATTGCTTTTTACTTCATGTATTTTAGTCTTTCGATGTATGTCAGGATTTATAGTTCATATTTGAACTAAAAAAAACCTAAGAAACCTTGGAATTAGCATGGTAAGACTAAGAGGGGAGTTGTCTTTTGCTTTTTTGAGCTTGATTGGAATCAATACAAATCAAATGGATGAAACAAAGAATTAGAATAGGGTAATATTAAGATTACATATACCTAATTCATATCACATATATGATATATGAAGATCAATCAATATTTTGATTGATCTATATTAATCGATAGAATCCGACTTTCTATACTTCACTAAGACTAAAAAAGTAACTAGTATGGTAGAAAGATGAATATATTTCTTTCTACCATACTATCAGATCTCATAGAATACTGCTGATTGTCGTTCGCTCATTTCATTAAGAATCAAAAGGCAAAGCTTTTTTTTATTCATTTTGTATTTATTCAATCATTAATAAGAACTAAGAAGCCAAGTTTCATTCAAATTAATTATTTTGATTTTGACTTATGGTTTTTACATATATGATAAGTAAAAAGGCAGTAGGAACTAGAATGAACAGTGCAGTAGCAATAAATGCAAGAATATTTACTTCCATAATATCATTATTTCGTTTTTTTTTACTTCGCAATAACTCGGGATTTAATCCCCTAGAGATGAGGAATCACTCTTTCGCCGGTAAATTCAATTCAATGAGATGAATTACATTGCGATGATATTGAATCAGATCAATATCATGAATAAGAATATCTGAGCTATCACATGGATTAATTGTCAAGAATTGAATAGTATAACATAGAAGGGTCCTTTATCCATACTGAATAAAAAATTGGATTAATAATCCAATCAATAATTTTTTATTTCTTATCCGTTTTTCTCTTCTTGACTTTATATACCATAATATACCAAAAATATACCATAATATACTATAATATATCACCTTTTTTTACAATTATCCGATCAAGCATTTTGTGCCCATTTGCCCACTTTTTTGATTACCAACCCATCGACGTGAAATGAAAAAAGGACGGAGTTAAGCTCTAAATTCCTTTTTGAATGTTAATAATCTAGTTTTCTTGACAACCAAAGAAGTGTGAGAAAGGTTAATCTTGGTATAAAAGATCTAATATTCCATACAATTCACTATTTTTTTTGTTGTTTCTTTGGACCCGAAGGAAAAAAAAGATTCATTCCCTTGCTCGGCGGGAAGAGATTCTTTTTAGTAATTAAGATTCCACACAATTGGAACCAAAAAATAGGTTTAACCTGAATGGGTTCTATCAGGGTAACTATGTTTAATTTATTTTATAATGTTAGTACAAAAAGTGCTCTTAGTAAAAAAATAAACATATAGTATTGTTATACATTACAAGGATGAGGAGCAATCAAAAAAATACAGTAGATACTCTACTGGAATTCTGAATATGCTGCCCCCAATAATTGTACTAATTCACATATGGCTCTCTCCCACCAATTGTTACTATTTGAAATAGAACGGATTTTTTTGATGGTAAATGCTAAAAAATAACTAAAGATCACTTTTTGGGGGAATGAAATTATGTTCCCCGTACCCTTTTATCCGAATAAAGAAGGGGTGGATTGAGTATATATTGGATACGTCGGTCGGGACTGACGGGGCTCGAACCCGCAGCTTCCGCCTTGACAGGGCGGTGCTCTTACCAATTGAACTACAATCCCCCTAAAAAGTATATCCATATTATTTTTATTTCATTCAACTGAGAATCCATTTTTTCAAAGAAAAAAGAGAAAATAAAAAAATGTAAGTAGGGATATATTAGAAAGTTTTCTTTTTTTCCTGCTAATTCGTTATTTCTGGAAAACAAATGGGTTCTATCCATTCATGGTGGATCAGCGCATTTTTGGGCCGAGCTGGATTTGAACCAGCGTAGACATATTGCCAACGAATTTACAGTCCGTCCCCATTAACCGCTCGGGCATCGACCCAGGAACAATCACTTCTAAGCTAAGGTTATTTAGAATCCATGATCAACCTCCTTTCATAGTACCCTACCCCCAGGGGAAGTCGAATCCCCGCTGCCTCCTTGAAAGAGAGATGTCCTGAACCACTAGACGATGGGGGCATGTTTTCCTGACCGACCCATACTATGTTCATAATATGACTAGTTTTTCGAAATTGTCAATATAATAGAATAATATGACTAGATCTGACGGATCCTTCTGTCGTTCATGATTCCATATAATTTATTGATTCCTCGTTTCTAGTCATGAATCCTTCATTCAAATCGACATTCTATATTTATCTATATAGATTGATTCTATATAAATTGGAAAAATTGCGAATTGATTCTAGAAATCTAGAAAGTGAAATTCTTTTTATTAGATTAGATATTATCTATAAAAAGAAAAGAATCTCTAAATAAAAAACAAAAGAATATGAAGTCTAAGATACTCGCATGGAGTAATTTGTCTTTCAGAAAAGGTTTTCACTTCATTTCTTCCACTCTTCATTCATTGATTTACCTTTGTTAAGATGATATATACCTATCTATATCTCCCCACTAAACTAGGAAATCAAAAAAAGAGAAATGGAAATCCGGAATAAAAAAATAATCTACAAATTTTTACCTAATAAATTTAGTTCAGGAGACAGGTAGAATCTCTTGATCATATGATTCGATGAAAGATCTTGGATCTATGCCTAAATCGAATTGGGAAGTACATGTATCAAGTGAATGAGGTTCAGATGGGGGAAATTCAATAAAAGTAATTAGGGTCATTGTGAAATTGAAACAATTTATTGCATTGATATCAATAAGCCTTTTCTTTTTAACTATACTAGGTAAAGAAAAACGGAATAGTCCACAACCCGCTATGAGTCTATTGCATATACTTATGTATAGAATATATGTACATATATCTAGTTTATCCATATAGTAACTCAGTCAGGAATTTAATAAAAAGGGCCCTTTTAACTCAGTGGTAGAGTAACGCCATGGTAAGGCGTAAGTCATCGGTTCAAATCCGATAGGGGGCTTTCGTGTTTTTCATAACCCTCCTGTCTTAGTATTGATATTTGGAGAATACAGATATTCCTTCTATTAATATTTAATATTTAGGAATACTAATAATATAATAAAAAAAAACAACCGTATAATGTGATCCTAATAAGTTATTATTCTTATGAGTTCGAATAATTAGAATTAGAAATTTTGAACGTTTGTTTATTCGATTTTTTATTATAATATATTTTTTATAATGAAGAATAAAAAGTTGTCTCTTGAATTACCATATATTCCTATTTTACATTATTCTAATCAAATCGAGTTCTAAATCAACAAAAGAAAAAGTAAGTGGACCTGACCCATTGAATCGGGGCTATATCCACTATTCTGATATTCAAACTAGATAGAGCTAAAATTTGAATAGTGGGTCTTTTTTTTTTTTACTCCGCAAGAATTTGTCGATATTTCCGATTCAATCTTCTTGTTCCTAGATGTTCCATAGGAATCAATTGCTATTCCGGTCTTCTACAGATAAAACAAGTCATAATATAAGAACCATAACAAGATCCATTTCTATTTAGAGTCGAAAAGATTTTTATCTTCGAAACCCGTTAGGTAGAAGGGCAATAGGCGAGAAATCAAATAAGATCGAATCCGCGAATGCCCTGAAAATGCTATGAGGTGTTCGAAAATGGTTGAAGTAGTTGAATAGGAGGATCGCTATGACTATAGCCCTTGGTAAATTTACCAAAGACGAACCTGATTTATTTGATATTATGGATGACTGGTTACGGAGGGACCGTTTCGTTTTTGTAGGTTGGTCCGGT